TTATATATGTCAAAGTTATGGAAAAAAAAATATATCTTTTTCGTTTCCACCGAGTTTATACACTTTTTTGGAAATGATACAAAGAAAGATACCCTTCTCAATAATAGAAAAAGATGAATTATACAATCATTGGGTTTATACTAATCAAGAAAAAAATAAGAATCTAAACAATGAGTTGATAAATCGAATTGAAGCTTTAGACAAAAGATCTCTTTCTGTTGATATACTAGAAAAAAAAATGAGATTGTGTAATGAGGGGAATAAAAAAGAATACTTGCGCCAAATATATGACCCTTTCTTGAATGGGTCGCATCGTGTAAGAATCAAAAAATTTCTTTCACCTTCAATTAGAAATGAAATTTTAATAGAAAGTTTTATAGAAAGAAATAAGATTCATGTTCTCTTTCTTACTGATACGGATCGCCGAAAATTGGAACAGAAAAGAGATAGATTTGAAAAAAAAACATTATCAAAAAAAAGAAGGTATTTCTTGACTTTAATCAATCAACTTGCTAGAGAAAGAGAATCAAATTTAAATTTGAAAGGATCCTTTTTATTTTTAGAACAAGAAAGAATGGATTCCGAAAAGGAAACCAAATTTTTAAAATTTTTATTCGATGCAATTCGAACTGATACTAAAAATAAAAAAAAAAAAATTATTGGAATAAAAGAAATCAGTAAAAACGTCCCTCGATGGTCATCCAAATTAATCAATGAATTAGAACAACAGGAAGGAGAGGGTGAAGAAGAAGTACCTATTGATTATCAGATTCGTTCAAGAAAAGCCAAACGTGTAGTGATTTTTACTGATAATCGGCGAAATAATGATAATAAAGATATTCCAAATCCTGATAAAACAGACGAAGTGGCTTTGATACGCTATTCACAACAATCGGATTTTCGTCGAGACATAATCAAAGGTTCTATGCGAGCACAAAGACGTAAAACAGTTATTGGGGAACTCTTTCAAGCAAATGCGCATTCTCTCCTCTTTTTTAACAGAATATACAAACCAGACCTTCTTTTTTTTGATACCTCTAGGCTAATGAAACTCATTTTTCGAAACTGGATGAGAGAGGGAGCAGAACTAAAAATTTCAGATTCTATAGAAGAAAAAAAAGAAGAGAACAAAAGAAAGGAAAAAGCACGAATAGAAATAGCAGAAGCCTGGGATACCATCCCATTCGCACAAGCAGTAAGAGGTTTAATGTTAATAATTCAATCGACTCTTAGAAAATATATTCTATTACCTTCATTAATAATAGCTAAAAATATTGTCCGTATACTACTATTGCAATTTCCTGAATGGTCTGAGGATTTCAAGGAATGGAATAAAGAAATACATATTAAATGCACCTATAATGGTGTTCAATTATCAAAAAGAGAATTTCCAAAAAATTGGTTACTAGACGGCATTCAGATAAAAATACTATTTCCTTTCTGTCTAAAACCTTGGTACGGGTCTAAGTTAGGGTCTTCTTATATAGATCGAATGAAAAAGAAAGGGCAAAAAGAGGATTTTTCTTTTTTAACAGTTTGGGGAATGGAAACTGAACTTCCTTTTGGTTCTCCCAGAAAACGGCCTTCCTTTTTTGGACCTATTTTAAAGAAACTAGAAAAAAAAATTGGAAACTTAAAAAAAAAAGACTTTCTAATTCTACAAGTTTTAAAAGCAAGAACAAGGTTTTTTCTAACTATCTCAAAAAAAACAAACAAATGGTTTAGCAAAAGTATTCTATTTTTAAAAATAATAATAAAAGAAATCTCAAAAATAAAAAGAATTCTATTTAGTAGATTGAAAGAAGTAGATAAATCAAGCGAAACGAAAAAAGAAAAAGATTCTATAATGCGTAATCAAATAATTCATGAATCTGTGAATCAAATTAGATCTACAAGTTGGACAAATTATTTACTGACAGAAAAAAAAATGAAGGATCTAACTGATAGAACAAGTACAATTAGAAAAAAAATAGAAAAAATTACAAAAGAAAAAAAAAAAGTGACTCCAGGAATAAATGTTAGTCCTAATACTAATAAAAGTAGTTCGAATGCTAAAAGATTCGAATTACCAAAAACTATTTGGCAAATATTAAAAAGACGCAACGCTCGATTAATTCGTAATTTTTATTTTTTTATAAAATTTTTAATTGAAAAGATATACATAGATATACTTCTATCTATGATTATGATTAATATTCCCAGAATGCATACAAAACTTTTTCTTGAATCAACAAAAACTCTTATTGATAAACCCATTTTAAATATTAAAAAAAATCACGAAAAAGGTAATAAAACTAATGAAATGAAAATTGACTTTATTTCAACTATACAAAAATCCTTTTATAATATTAGTAATAATAATCCACAGAATGTTGATGAATTATCCTCCTTCTCACAAGCATATGTATTTTACAAATTGTCACAAATCCAAGTTTTTAAATTAAACAACTTAAGATCTATTCTTGAATATCACGGAACACCCCCTTTTCTTAAAACTTCA